CAATACCATCATACTTACATGCATCATTAACCAATGGGATTGGAGCGCGGGTACTAATATTTCGGATTGATGCATTTCAGTTAAAAGACCCGAAGTAGCAAAACCTTGAGTAAAAATAGCACTTGGCGCGGTTATTGCGCTTAAATGGTTTTTATGTTTTTTAAAATACGGAATCATATGAATAATGGAAAAACTCCACGAAAGAAAAATTAATGATTCATATAAATCGCTTAATGGTAAATGCCCCAAATACACCCAACGAGTAACTAATAATCCTGTTATGCAGAAAAAAGTAACTATCATACCCTTTTCTGACGAATCATATAGTCCTACGATTTCATCGACTAATAAAGTTATCAAATGAATTGTAATTACAATTGAAACGATAGAAAAGGATATATGAGTTAATATATGCTCTAAAGTTGAAAATATCATAAAAATTATTAAAAGGGGGTCCCGCAATTATAGGAATTGAAATCGGGAATTGAATTCATTATAGGACTTACTCTTTTAGAAGATGCCATGCCGCCACTCGGACTCGAACCGAGATGCTCTAGCACTGCTTCCTAAGAGCAGCGTGTCTACCTATTTCACCATAGCGGCTTATTCGAAATCATAATAACCTATTTTTATTCAATCGTCGAGATTGAAGGAGTTAATTAAATGCAATATTTTTTTAGGAAACCATTAAATTGATGAATAAAAACTTGTTTAAGAATTAGGGATTTAAACGTTTTCGTTAATAATATTTATTATCTTTTTATTTATTATTTTAGAATGTCAATTTTATTTAACTGAACTAAAAATGTAGTTTTTCGTAAGTTATTACTTTATGTTTTCCTAAAACAAAAATGTTACGGTTGGAACTAGATTATTTTGACTTCAATCCATAGATAGAACTAAAAGCAATGTTCTGTCTCGTTTGCATTTTTTAATGATTCATTTATTTTATTAATCTAAAATAAAAAAAGAATTTTATCGATAAAATATAATTTTTATATAACACAATTTCAGCGATACACTCAAGGGGTTTTTGTAAATATTTGCATAGTTATTTTTATATGAATTCTTAGGGTTTTTCGTTGTGTAGAGAATTTGTGTTAAGATTTAGCAACCCAATTAAGTTAGGTATTAGTATGGGTGTATCAATTATATAACAATATTTTATATTTCTATCGAAATTGTACCGTACTTCAAAAAATACTTTATAAATTTTTAAATTAATATATATTATATCTTTGATATATATTATATTTTGATCGATCTTCCAATCGAACCATAGGATCTAAAACGGATCACTCAAAATTGGCACATTAGTCATATAACTACCTAAAAATGTAAAAGGGGATTTTTTTAATTAAATTGGGTTAAAGAGTTTATATAGTGATAATAATTTAGAAAAATAATGATTTAGAAGATTATAAAACATATTTAAAACTAAATCAATTAGTTTCAACGAACCCTTCTTTTAATATATAATATTATATAATTATAATATCTTTTAATATATAATTATAATATTTTTAATATATAATTATAATAAAAAATAAATTTATTTTTATTATTGATTCAAGTCGATGGGGAAAGTGAGAATCCCCATCCTGAAAATTATAAAATATACTAAAACGAAAGGTGAACCCTTGTGCTTGTATTTATCCTTTTTTCAAACAAAAAAGTACCATTAATTTTTCGAATTAAGTAGACAACAGAATTCTTATCTATATCAGAAATGAAAGAAAAAAGACGCCTTCTAAATTAAAACATTATGAAACTAATTATTTTTATTTATGATTTATATTTATTATATAAATATAAAATAATAAAATAATTTTTTTTATATATATTATTTTTTATTATATATAAATTATATAAATATAAATTATTTTACTATTATGATGTTAATTAAAATTCTTATAACTTATAAATATTATAAAAAAATTAGAAACAAAATTAGATTACTTTTCTAATTAGACCGATTAAGATTTTTTATTGTATTGTTTGATTACTATTATTTATTTGTTACACAAAAAAAACTTTTAGAACTCCCGGTAGAAAGAGATTTCGCTAATGAAAAAGCTTTCAATGCTGCCCGATATCCCTTCCTTTTCCAAATATTTTTACGAATCCGTTTTTTTGAAATAGAGGTGCGTTTTTTTGGAACTGCCATTAAAAAATTATATTATAATAGGTTCTTCGGTTGGATGTGAAAGACATCTATTGTTCAAAATCAATTTTTCTTTACTGTTCTCTATCTATTTATTCTCTAAATCATACTCCCTTCATAAAAAAGGGGGGTGTGTAAAAATCGCATAAAATATTACTAACAACAATCCCCTATGCCAAATAGAATTGATTGAAGTTGATAAAATACAATACAAACAAAAAAGAAAAGATTGTGCGTTTAGTTTTCTTTCTATTTTCGTCGTGTTACATTTATACATGTAATAAAATACATCAAAAGGTTAATAACCCAACCCCTCTATCGCTTAATTAAAAAACTTTAATAATTTTCTATTATATTAATTAATTTAATTGGTCAAACTCGAAGAAAGAGTACACCCAACTTTAATTCTCAAATTCGAGTGGGACTAGTAGTTAATCTGTTAAAGGATACAAAATCTATAATTTTTTTATTATATTATATATTATAAAAGGCATTTTATTTGCCCTTTTTTTTATTTTACATAAAATAAAGTGTTGGATATCATAGCATTTCCTACAAATAGCTTTTATTGTAATGGAAGACAATCAATTAGTTACAAAACAAATTGTTTAATGATTCTGAATAACCGAATTACAATTACAATAAATAGTTTTTATGGGTCAAGTTATGCGCTTTATGATTCATACCAAACACTGTTTTTGGTGTAATTATCTATCCTCGCTCTATAGATATAAAAGATATAAATAAATTATTGTAATACGTAATAATTATAATTAGAATGCAAATTTTATTTAAGTTTTATTTTATATATCTTAATTTTTTTTTATTAACTGACCCCTTTCAACAGAAAACAAATAAGAACCGGTGAATCAGAAACAATTAATATTAATTAAGAAAAATATTTTATTTTTTTTTTATGGAATATACATATCAATATTCATGGATTATACCTTTCATTCCACTTCCAGTTCCAATGTTAATTGGAGCAGGACTTCTACTTTTTCCAACGGCAACAAAAAATCTTCGCCGTATGTGGGCTTTTCCGAGTGTTTTATTGTTAAGTATAGTTATGATTTTTTCAGCCCATTTTTCTATTCAGGAAATAAATCACAATTCCGTCTATCAATATGTATGGTCTTGGACCATCAATAATGATTTTTATTTAGAATTTGGCTGCTTGGTTGATCCACTTACTTCTATTATGTCAATATTAATCACTACTGTTGGAATGATGGTTCTTATTTATAGTGATAATTATATGTCTCATGATCAGGGATATTTGAGATTTTTTGCTTATATGAGTTTTTCCAATACTTCAATGTTGGGATTAGTTACTAGTTCTAATTTGATACAAATTTATATTTTTTGGGAATTGGTTGGAATGTGTTCTTATCTATTAATAGGTTTTTGGTTCACACGACCTAGTGCGGCGAATGCTTGTCAAAAAGCGTTTGTAACTAATCGTGTCGGGGATTTCGGTTTATTATTAGGAATTTTGGGTTTTTATTGGATAACGGGTAGTTTTGAATTTCGGGATTTGTTTGAGATATTTAATAACTTGGTTTATAATAATGAGGTTAATTTTTTATTTGTTACCTTATGCGCCTTCCTATTATTTGCCGGCGCAGTTGCAAAATCCGCCCAATTTCCCCTTCATGTATGGTTACCTGATGCCATGGAAGGGCCTACCCCCATTTCGGCTCTTATACATGCCGCTACTATGGTAGCAGCAGGGATTTTTCTTGTAGCTCGGCTTCTTCCTCTTTTCATAGTTATACCTTACATAATAAATCTAATAGCTTTGACAGGTATAATAACATTACTTTTAGGAGCCACTTTAGCTCTTGCTCAAAAAGATATTAAGAAAAGCTTAGCTTATTCTACAATGTCTCAATTGGGTTATATGATGTTAGCTCTAGGTATGGGGTCTTATCGAGTTGCTTTATTTCATTTGATTACTCATGCCTATTCGAAAGCATTGTTGTTCTTAGGATCTGGATCAATTATTCATTCGATGGAAACTATTGTTGGATATTCTCCAGATAAAAGTCAGAATATGGTTCTTATGGGCGGTTTAAGAAAACATGTACCAATTACAAAAACCGCTTTTTTATTAGGTACACTTTCTCTTTGTGGTATTCCACCTCTTGCTTGTTTTTGGTCCAAAGATGAAATTCTTAATGATAGTTGGTTGTATTCACCGATTTTTGCAATAATAGCTTGTTCCACGGCAGGATTAACTGCATTTTATATGTTTCGTATCTATTTACTTACTTTTGAAGGACATTTAAATGTTTATTTTCAAAATTACAGCGGCAAAAAAAATAGCTCGTTCTATTCAATGTCTCTCTGGGGTAAAGAAGGAAAAAAAATTATTAAAACAAGCTTTCGTTTATTAGATTTTTTAACTACGAAAAACAATGAAAAAACTTATTTTTTAAACACGTATTGGATTAATAATAATGGAAATGTAAGAAGTATGGTACATCCGTTTATTAGTATTGCTCGTTTTGGCACTAAAAACACTTTCTCATATCCCCACGAGTCGGACAATACTATGTTATTTCCGATGCTTGTATTAGTTTTATTTACGTTGTTCATTGGGGCCGTAGGAATTCCGTTATTCAATCAGGAAGGAATGGATTTGGATATACTATCCAAATTCTTAAGTTCGTCTATAAACCTTTTACATAAAAATAGAAACCATTCTGTAGATTGGTATGAATTTATCACAAATGCAACTTTTTCCGTTAGTATAGCTTATTTCGGAATTCTTATATCGTCTTTTTTATATAAGCCTGTTTATTCATCTTTACAAAATTTAAATTTATTTAAT